ATATTAGAACGGGAAAATCCATTAGATAATGAACTATTGGTTCTAAGCCATCTCTGGCGATGAATCAAGAATTCGAAGTGCTTTTTTTTCCTATTCTTGAGAAACCAGCGTTTAGATAGAGATGGAAGAGGATCCATTTTGGCAGTAAGAATAAGAAGCCCCTTTAACATCTCTTCATCTTCATCTGCAAAGAATTCTCGATGTGAAAAGACAGAGACAAAGGGCTCATCTTTGAATAGGGAAAAGAGTGGATCCGGGGGGTCCCAAATGAATTGGCTTATTCGAAAAAAGCCTTGTTCTTTGGAAAATCTAGCTCGTGGCGGGTACTGCATGGTTTCACTCTGCAAGAACTCCGAATCCCCCTCTTGAAGCTCATCCTCCTCTTGACGCTCATCCTCCTCTTGAAGCTGATCCTCCTCTTGAAGCTCATCCTTTTCATCATAAAGGATCCCCCGACCGGCCCAATAGGGAAATCCCAATTCATTGGGCCTTTCGATACAATCAAATAGAAATTCCCAAGGGCGCCATATTCTAGGAGCCCAGTCTATGTGATCGAAGAAACCCTCCTCTATTTCCCCTTCTTCAAACTCCGATTCGTATTTTTGATAGAGAAATTTCTGATCAACGATAGAATAAGATCCATTTTGCATCATATATAAGGGATTCCTTGGTTCGGGCCGAAGAAGGAATTTCACTCGATCATTATCAAACCGACTGCAATCTCTTTCTGTCCGCGAGGATGCCATCAGAGCGCCTTCTATTTCTACTAGGCCATGAACTAGATCAGAATCATTCTCAACGAACCGATAAGAAGTGATCCTATTTTTTTCATCGGGTCCGGGTAGAGACCAAAGGTCTTGAGCGACCGATCCGGCAGAACAACTCAAAAGATAAAGAAGTATCGTTAATTTCTTCATGCTCGTTCCAAGTTCGAAGTACCATTTGTACAAATAAGGATCCCCTTCTTCACACAATTGCTTCTTTATATAGATAGATATAGGATCTAGGAGGCAATTTCCTAGAAGTACTTTTTGCACAACAGCCCTTCCTATCTGATAGAAAAGGATCCCGTGATCCTGAACCGGTATTACATGGGCTCGCAAATCCCAAGTTTGTCTATGAAGAGCAGATCTAATTGTATTAGTGTCTAGAATTGATTTCTTCTGTGTAATACTAATTGATAGGGCCTCATTGGCAAGTGCTACAAGATCTCGTGCATTGGAACCCATGGCTGTGGACCCGAATCGATTAGTATGGAACATTTTCTTTTCCAAGTGAAATCCCCTAGTATATGAAAGAGTGAAAAAGCGCTTTCGTTGTTGTGGAATAAGAAGCCTTCGTATCTTAATACATGTATTGAATTGATTCGGGGCTATTAGAGCGGGATCCACTTTTTGGGGAATATGAGTCGAAGCAATAACAAGAATATTTCTAGTAGAACATCTTTCACAATCCCTGGAGAGATAGTTCACTAATAGACCGAGGGATAAGTCCTTCGACTCATTCATATCCAGATCATGAATGTCTGGAATCCATATTATGCAAGGAGACATTGCTTTTGCTAATTCGAAGTGAAGGGTGATAAAAAATCGGTCTACTTCCGCCAGCAGTTCAATATTGGTGAACTCATTCATCACATCCTCAGCTAGCCACTCTATACGCCGCAACTCCCTATCAAGGTCACTAGTATCAATATCGTCACTAGCATCAATAGAGTCACTAGCATCAATAGAGTCACTAACATCATAGTCACTCTCATCCTCCTCATCAAGAACCAACTCCCTAGGCTTGCTATCCGGGAACTTGTTCAGAAATACTGTAATGAAAGGAAGATAGGAGTTTGTCGTTAGGTATTTGACCAAATAGGATCGTCCGCTTCCTATAGAACCTATCACTAAAATACCCCTAGAGGGGGATAAGGCTAAGCGGAGCGAAAAGGGTTTTCCATGAGACGGGAAATGAAAACTATTAGCCCCACACGAAGTTTGTGAATAAGTGATTGTCTGATAATTAGCAAGGAATATCCGCCTTTCTGCTAAACAGGATGTATTGAACTCATAATTCATTAGATACTTTTGATGAATGTCAACTAAGTATCGTAAGTAAATTGCTCCCGGTTGTTCAATCATTTGATAAGCAGAGTCATTCTTTGATAAATGATCGCTATGAGTCAGACTCAATAGAATTTGATCAATACTTTTTTCTGCCGTTAAGGTGGAGATGGAGAACTGAACCAAGAAGTCTCTTTCTTTATCACTAATCGAATCACTGTTCGCGAACCAGAATTCTATTGGATTATCATCAATCCAATGATCGCCCACGTTTTCTCTTTTTCTTATCAATGAATAGATCTCTTTACTTGTATGACTTAGATGTCTCGTATTTCTCGAAAAAATGATTCGATTGATGGGATTTGGTATGATACTTATGAGATCGATGAGATTGATATTCAAATATTTCTTCTTAGAACGTATAGAATATCCTAATTGTTGCAGAGCAA